TGTATATGTAAGTAAAGGTTCCTCCCGATTCAAGGAATTGAATCAATAAATAAAATTAAGAAATAAAATATAAGGCAAAGGGAAGAAGATAATCCAAGGATTCCATCATTAGATGATGTTTTAATATCTGTATCGAATCAATAGAAGCAGTAATCCTCTCCCGGGATTTTAATAAAATAATTATTTCTTTTTATTTATATTTAATAAAAAATGAATTTAAAAATCGAACAAAAACCAATACAAAAAAAGGAGAGAGAGCTTTGTTTGTGTAAAAGCATGATATGTCTACAGTATAATATATAAATAGAATTGAAATATAAGTGAAATTCCGTTGAATTAATAGACATATTCCACGGAAAACTAATTAGCACATAAAAAAAAAAAAAAAGAAAAAAAAATTCTTATTTCGCCTAAGAAGTTACGGGTGAATTGACAATTCCAATTCGAATAGAGTAATTCAGTATAGTACACATTAATAGGAGTGCTTCTATGTTTCTGCTTTACGAATATGATATTTTTTGGGCATTTTTGATAATATCAAGTGTTATCCCTATCTTGGCATTTGTAATTTCCGGGGTTTTAGCCCCGATTAGTGAAGGAACAGAGAAGTTCTCTAGTTATGAATCGGGTATAGAACCCATGGGGGATGCTTGGGTACAATTCCGAATTCGTTATTACATGTTTGCTCTAGTTTTTGTTGTTTTTGATGTTGAAACAGTTTTTCTTTATCCATGGGCAATGAGTTTCGATGTATTGGGTGTATCCGTATTTATAGAAGCTTTGATTTTTGTGCTTATCCTAATTGCTGGTTTAGTTTATGCATGGCGAAAAGGGGCATTGGAATGGTATTAGCTCCTGAATATTCAGATAATAAAAAAAAAAAGAAAGTAAAGAATGACATGGAAACAGTTATAAATTTGATTGAATTTCCATTAATTGACCAAACAATTCCCAATTCTGTTATTTCAACTACATCAAATGATTTTTCGAATTGGTCAAGACTATCCAGTTTATGGCCGCTTTTATATGGTACTAGTTGTTGTTTCATCGAATTTGCTTCATTACTAGGCTCACGATTCGACTTTGATCGTTATGGATTAGTACCAAGATCGAGTCCTAGACAAGCAGACCTTATTTTAACAGCAGGTACAGTAACAATGAAAATGGCTCCCTCCTTGGTAAGATTATATGAGCAAATGCCTGAACCAAAATATGTTATTGCTATGGGTGCCTGTACTATTACAGGGGGGATGTTCAGTACCGATTCTTATAGTACCGTTCGGGGAGTCGATAAACTAATTCCTGTCGATGTCTATTTGCCCGGATGTCCGCCTAAACCAGAGGCCGTTATCGATGCTATAACGAAACTTCGTAAGAAGATATCCCGAGAAATCCATGAGGATAAAATTGGGTCTCAACAAGAAAATCGATGTTTTACCACCAATCACAAGTTTTATGTTCGACGCAGTACTCATACGGGAAATTATGATCAAAGATTGCTCTATAAATCATCATCTACTTCAGAGATATCTTCTGAAACATTTTTCAAATCCAAAAACTCAAAATTTTCCCACGAATTGGTAAATTAGGCAAATAGTTTTTCTTTGTAACGAATAACAATGATCAATTTTTATAAATTTCATTGTAAATATGAAATAGTCATATAAATACAAATGTGGGAGAGATCAAAAAGATGCAGGGTCGTTTATCTGCTTGGCTAGTCAAGCATGAGCTAGTTCATAGGTCTTTAGGTTTCGATTACCAAGGAATAGAGACTTTACAAATAAAACCGGAGGATTGGGACTCCATTGCTGTCATTTCATATGTTTATGGTTACAATTATTTACGCTCTCAGTGTGCTTATGATGTATCACCTGGCGGGTCGTTAGCTAGTGTGTATCATCTTACGAGAATACAGTATGGTGTAGATCAACCGGAAGAGGTATGCATAAAAGTATTTATTCCAAGGAGGAATCCTAGAATTCCCTCTGTTTTCTGGATTTGGAGAAGTGCCGATTTTCAAGAACGGGAATCCTATGATATGTTGGGAATTTTTTATAAAAATCATCCACGCCTTAAACGTATTTTGATGCCTGAAAGTTGGATAGGCTGGCCTTTACGTAAAGACTATATTACTCCCAATTTTTATGAAATACAAGATGCTCATTGAATGATAAAAAACAAATGTTTACTTATAGGATTAGATGAAACAATTCCTGATTTCAAGTCAAGGAATCTTTTTATCTTTTGTTCTAAATGAAACAAAGTAACTGGACCATAATTCGTATTATGGGTGGGCTAAGAATCATTGGGACTCCCTGGTTTCTAATCTAGGATATCCATTTTGAATGAGCAGAAAGAATAGAATAAAAGGGGCTCCATGCCATGAACTTTGTACCGCGCATATGTTAGATAGACCCCGTGCCCGTCATAAGCGGGAGTGAAGAAATAGAATCTGAAATAAAATGCAAAATTCATCAAAGGGGGTCGAATTTAAAATGGAATTAGTACTATATCTGAAATAAATTCTGTCTATTCCTATCCTTTAACTCCTCTATACTTTGAGATTTTTATTTTAATCGAGTAATTCATATTACATATATATATATATATTTTTTTTTGAATGAAAGAGGACACAATATAAACAAAAAAAAAGAAAAGAGAATCTGATTTTTTTACTATGATAATACCTATAAAAATAGAGGTATATATCTCTTAGATGTATAAATATGTATCATGTTATAAGACTATAAAAAATATATTAAATCGTCTTTATGAATTGGAATGAATATCTATACATTAATCACATGTCAGGAACCAGATTTGAACTGGTGACACGAGGATTTTCAGTCCTCTGCTCTACCAACTGAGCTATCCCGACGACGACTTTTCGCACATTATTCTACTAGAATATTCATGTTTATGTCAATTAAAGGGACTAAAAAAAGATGAAAATCTTACCGAGTCCCTGGAATTTCTTGGGTCTTAAAAAAAAAGAAGACTTTCTTTGATATTTGATAAATGTAAGGTAATGATATGGACTATGGATGATTCCACAATGGAATTATTTGTCTATATATGTTGATTCGCATATATATCGTATATACCTAACTAAAAGTTTGGATAGAATACAAGTATTTCTGTTCATACCTATTTGGAAACAGTAGAGTGAATGATAAATATAGAAGATTTTGAACTACCAACAGAACAAAAAAGGGTTAGGAAGTAAAATGTGTTTTTATTGGGGATAGAGGGACTTGAACCCTCACGATTTCTAAAGTCGACGGATTTTCCTCTTACTATAAATTTCATTGTTGTCAATATTGACACGTAGAACGGGACTCTCTCTTTATTCTCGTCCGATTAATCATTTTTGTTTTAATGATAAATAAGACTCCGGAATGAATGATTTGATCACTGAATATCTGATTCTTCCTTCAACTTGAATTGTCATAGATTCACAATCACTTGTAAATTTTTCATAGAATTTCAATTCTATATAAATAAATTCTAAATTGAAGTCGTGATTATGATTAATCGTTTGATATGTCAGTATGTATTAGGTATATAGGGTCCCCCTTCCTTTCTGTAATTTTCATAGAAGGAGATTCCTGCTACCAACGCAAACAACTTCATTCGTTAGAACAGCTTCCATTGAGTCTCTGCACCTATCCCTTTTTTAAATTGTTATTTTCGAATTTCTATATAATAGAAAATTCGAAATAGAGAAAATAAACCCTTTTTTCTCAAAACAGGGATTTGGCTCAGGATTGCCCATTTTTAATTCCAGGGTTTCTCTGAATTTGGAAGTTAACACTTAGTAGGTTTCCATACCAAGGCTCAATCTAATCAAGTCCGTAGCGTCTACCAATTTCGCCATATCCCCCTTTCTTTGATTTGACACCAGAATTTATCTGCCCGTTCCGTTGTGACCTCAGCCACTTTTTTAGTAGGAACCTTTAAATTAATGAAATATCGATTCTTATATCGAATATCGAAAAAGTATACTTAGCCTCTTTCATATCATCTCCATTGAATAACCTATATTTGTTTTTGTTCCAATTAAAAAGGATTCTATCATTGATGTATCTACAATTCAATATAGATAGATATATCGTGCATATGATCTATGGGTTCTCTCTTTTTGGATTTTTCCAGCTTTATTTAGAATACTGGAACGATCGATACTCATCCTTATTTTTTTCGTGCTAGCCGTTTCTGATCTGGATTCCATCTTTATTCTACTATTCTACTCTTTTTTTCGATTTTTATTATTTTGCGTTCCTTTTTGGAATTTCACTAATGAAAAAAAAATAGAAAATGAAATTAATAGGAATTAAATATAGATTTATTCTTTAATTTTAAAGTAAAGAAATAGAATATAAAAAAATCTAAAATAGAAATAAATTTTATATTATATATATGATCTATTATATATTCATTCTTATTCTATTATTTATTATATATTCTTATTATTTCTTATTCTTATATAGAATGATATATTCTAGGATTGGAATATAATGACATATAATAAAATAACATATAAAAAAATGTAAATCTATTAAAAAGTAATTGTGAAAATATATTAATTAATAATAATTGCTATATAATAATATAATCTTAATAACAAAAATAACAAAAAATATAATATATAGTAACTAAGATCCTTGGGGTTTATTAAGTTCCTATGCATTATTTCTGTTCATTTTATGTCAGCCCGCTTAGCTCAGAGGTTAGAGCATCGCATTTGTAATGCGATGGTCATCGGTTCGATTCCGATAGCCGGCTTTCTTTTTCTATTTGTTTTTTATTCGATTTTTTCCATAATTGATAGATAATCTATCGAAATATTGAAAATAATATCCCGTTTTCTTCAAATATAAAGTTACTCGTCTTTTATGCCACAATAACTTTCAAGTATGAAAAAAAAAGGGGATTGGATAAATTAGGTATCTACGGAACAACCCATAAAACGTAGCCTTAACTTCTTATATATAATCTATCTGAATATGGATACAATATATTGATACAATTCTTTTCATTTAGGAACAACGTTCCACTTTTACTTTTTTGTTCTACTTTTTTTTTGTTCTACTTTATAGTATTTCAGTGGATTTCATTTCATTTTGTTTATTCTTTTATTTAGTTCAGTTTTAATTTCGATTTATTATTTAAATATTGAAATTTGCATTTCAATAAAATAAAGGAGTCTTTATGTCTCGTTACCGAGGACCTCGTTTCAAAAAAATACGCCGTCTGGGAGCTTTACCGGGACTCACTAGTAAAAGACCTAGATCCGGAAATGATCCTAAAAACCAATTGCGTTCTGGGAAAAGATCACAATATCGTATTCGTTTAGAAGAAAAACAGAAATTGCGTTTTCATTATGGTCTGACAGAGCGACAATTACTTAGATATGTGCATATCGCTGGAAAAGCAAAAGGGTCCACAGGTCAGGTCTTACTACAATTACTCGAGATGCGTTTGGATAACATTATTTTTCGATTGGGTATGGCTTCGACCATTCCTGGAGCCAGGCAATTAGTTAATCATAGACATATTTTAGTTAATGGTCGTATAGTAAATATACCAAGTTATCGTTGCAAACCCCGAGATATTATTACTACAAAAGATAACCAAAGATCGAAAGCTCTGGTTCAAAATTATATTGACTCATCCTCCCGCGAGGAATTGCCACAACATTTGACTGTGGACTCATCCCAATATAAAGGGTTCGTAAATCAAATAATAGATAGTAAATCGGTCGGTTTGAAAATTAATGAGTTGTTAGTCGTAGAATATTATTCCCGTCAGACTTGAGCCTAACGAAAACGACGTTCGGATAACTTTTCCTTATGTATTACAGCGGTTTTGCGTACCACATTCCTAATGTGGAATACCTAGGAAAAAAAGGGGTCTTACTGTTGGAATAGAAATAATGTTATGGATTGTTATTTGATTTGATACATTGTGGCCGGTAACGTTGACGAATTAGTGAAGTTACAGAAACGGAAAGAGAGGGATTCGAACCCTCGGTAAACAAAAGCCTACATAGCAGTTCCAATGCTACGCCTTGAACCGCTCGGCCATCTTTCCGGCATAATCTTATTATTGATCAGAAACCAACTGAATAGCGAGTTGTTCATATTATTGCAGTACAAGTATAGCCAATCAGTTCTAATAGAAAAAAACAAAAATAAAAAACTTCAATTTTCAAAAAAGAAAAATATTTCTTTTTTTATAATGATGAAATCAAAATATCTCTAATTATCAGAATCCGTAGGAAAATCAAGTTCTTGATTCTTTAACTTATATGAAATAGTAATATTTCTGTTCATTGGTATACTACTTAACTAGGGTAAAAACTAAAATAGGATAAAATCGAATCCGATAAAAATATTTATTACGTCTTACTCTTCAAAAAGAAACAATTTGAGTAGAGAAAGAAAGTCCATATTTTTTTAGAATAAGTCTGTTTTTATGTTATTTCGTACTGTATAATTCCTTTATTTGTGAGATCATTTTCCCCGAGGGAAATGAGAAGAATTCAAAATGGATTGCTAATTATGTCTAGATCTCGTATAAATGGAAATTTTATTGATAAGACCTTCTCAATTGTAGCCAATATCTTATTACAAATAATTCCGACAACTTCAGGGGAAAAGGAGGCATTTACCTATTACAGAGATGGTGCGATTTGATTCTTTTTTTTTTTTTTACTCAAAAGTCTTACGATAAAGAACCATGATTCAAGATAGAAAGACAAAATTATTGAAATAAAACTACGCTTGATGAAGGTGAAGTTTGGAGATGGAACAACTCCTTCTGTCGTGTATCCTCGACTGATGCAGCCTCAGATGCTTCAATTGTTGATTTAAGTATTGAGCAAAAGGTTACACCTATGGGTTCTGTATTGGAGGTCATTCTTACTTACTATACTAGTATCCATAGGTAGCATAGGGGAAGAAGCACTACGCCCAGGAATCAACAATATTAAAACTTTGTTATAAACTACCCCTTTTCCTCACCGGTATCGGGACTAATAAGAATGGTTAGGACAACAAGCATCCATCTCGTTCGTACTTTGGATACCCGTATAACCATCGAAGATCGTTGAAGTGCCTAATTCCTGAAAATAAGGGACGTTGAGGACAAAGAAATTGTTGGAGTTACCATTTCTATCTGGCACTCATATGATTGGTGTTAAGAAAAAACAAAAGCTCTTGCAGGAAGGCTGGCTAGAAATTTCTTGTAAAAATACTAGCCCCTGTCAGTTCATAATGAAAATATTGGAATTTCGCTTCTATAGATTATTCGCCTTAAAGTAATATGCACAGAGAGGAGGAGCCGTATGAGATGAAAATCTCACGTACGGTTCTGGAACGGAGATTTTTTGAATAGAATAAACGACCGTAACGGATGTCGGCTCAATCCGAAGGAAATTATGCGGAAGCTTTACAGAATTATTATGAAGCTATGCGACCAGAAATTGATCCCTATGACCGAAGTTATATACTCTATAATATAGGACTTATACACACAAGCAACGGGGAACATACGAAGGCTTTGGAATATTATTTTCGGGCACTAGAACGAAATCCGTTCTTACCACAAGCTTTTAATAATATGGCCGTGATCTGTCATTACGTGCGACTATCTCCACTATAGAAATAAGGAAAAAAGATCAAATTTTCTAGTAAATACTAGAAAAAGGGCTTTCTACATATGCATCGTCCAAAGCAACGATTTTTAGAAGCTGTAGCAAGGAAAAAGACTTTGCAGGAACCCAAGAAAAAATGGGTACGGCCTATTTATTTCTATTCTATGGATAAAGGATCCAATTGATAGAGAAAGCACCGTAAAGATCAATTAGTTTTGGATCGACACAATAAGAACTGCTTACTTATCTCATAATATGGGAGTTAGGAATCAACTTATGTAATAGAATTGATCCACTAAGGTATTGAGCAGCGGTGTAGCATCAAATCCCAAAGATAGTAAGTTTTCTTTATTATGTAAGAAAGTCTTTTTCAAAAATTCTATATGAATTTCATTTCATCTATGAAACTGAGATAGTTACCTTTCATAAAATTATAATAATAATTATATGGGAAGATACCCATATTTTATTCTTATGAAGTGAAGGTGGGAAAAAAGATAAAACTAATTTATGGATCAAAATTAGAGTTTGAAACTTATGTAATTAACTTCTTCTGGTTAACCCAAGAAAATAGGAAATATATTTCTGAAAAATAGAATTCAGTTAGATAAGATGGATTAAGATGGGACGCCAAAAGAATTAATTGCGGAGCCGTATGAGATAGGAAACTCTCAAGTACGGTTCTTAGGAAAGGAATTTCGTTACCTATTCCGACCGGGGAGAACAGGCCATTCGACAGGGGGATTCTGAAATTGCGGAGGCTTGGTCCGATCAAGCTGCGGAGTATTGGAAACAAGCTATAGCGCTTACTCCAGGTAATTATATAGAAGCACATAATTGGTTGAAGATCACAAGGCGGTTTGAATAAGACCACTTTTCTTTTTAATTTGGTTGTTGGGTACATCAATTAAATAAAATGGATCATTCTCTGGGAGGATCCAATCAAGGAATTTCATTATATCCTTTTCTAAAATCATTCTATTTTGTATTTGTAGAGTATTTCATAAGAATAAATGGTAGGAACACAATAGAGAATTAATATAACTAATAAAAGATACCTTATTTTTAAGGTAATAGCTAAATATGAATATCTGATGTATCCTAATGGATATATCCTATTAATTATTAATGAACAATGATCTTGTAATTTCTAATAGATTAATAAGAGATTCTGTTGCATGGAAGTGGATTCATATAGTTATTTATACAATAACAAGACTTTTGTGATACAATACTTTATACAATAACAATACTTTTGTGAATACATTAGATTAAGTTCCACAAGAAAATTGTTTTTTCGTTACGCCATGAAAAGGTTTCCAATATTTTAAGGGGTCCGCTGGGCGCCCAATCGCTATGTCATAATAGATCCGAACACTTGCCCCAAATCGACTTCAATATGATAATTGCTCTAGTGAATAACTAAAAAAACATAAATGGGAGATAGGAAAGAAGGGAACTGATCATAAATATCTATCTTTCAGAGGTTCACTAAAAACTTGACTATTGGCGGGTCTCTTTGTATGTGTTGTCCGGAAAGAGGAGGACTCAATGATTATTCGTTCGCCGGAACCAGAAGTGAAAATTGTAGTGGATAGGGATCCCGTAAAAACGTCTTTCGAGGAATGGGCCAGACCGGGTCATTTCTCAAGAACCATAGCTAAGGGTCCTGATACTACTACGTGGATCTGGAACCTACATGCTGATGCTCACGATTTTGATAGTCATACTAGTGATTTGGAAGAAATCTCTCGAAAAGTCTTTAGTGCCCATTTCGGTCAACTCTCCATTATCTTTCTTTGGCTGAGTGGGATGTACTTCCACGGTGCTCGTTTTTCTAATTATGAAGCATGGCTAAGCGATCCTACTCACATTGCACCTAGTGCCCAAGTAGTTTGGCCAATAGTGGGTCAAGAAATATTGAATGGTGATGTTGGCGGGGGTTTCCGAGGAATACAAATAACCTCCGGTTTTTTTCAGATTTGGCGAGCATCCGGAATAACTAGTGAATTGCAACTCTATTGTACCGCAATCGGTGCATTGGTTTTTGCATCATTAATGCTTTTTGCCGGTTGGTTCCATTATCACAAAGCTGCCCCAAAATTGGCCTGGTTTCAAGATGTAGAATCCATGTTGAATCACCACTTAGCGGGATTATTAGGACTCGGGTCTCTCTCTTGGGCCGGACACCAAATCCATGTATCTTTACCGATTAACCAATTTCTCGACGCTGGAGTGGACCCTAAAGAAATACCACTTCCCCATGAATTTATCTTAAATCGGGATCTTTTAGCTCAACTTTATCCCAGTTTTGCTGAAGGAGCAACTCCTTTTTTCACC